ATAGTTTTATTAAAGAAAAAAACTCCTATGATTTTTAAGAGTTGGTTGGCTAATGAAAAAAAAGAAGGATTTTTATTCTCTTAATTCTTAATAAAGTAAAAACAAAATATGAATTTGAATTTTAACCCAATATACTTGGCCTTTGCGAGAACCACGTGAATCACTACACTACTTGATTCACATGGTTCTCGCCGGTTCACACAAGGGTTTTTATACACACCGTATTCCACTCTGTTTGTATTCGTAAGAACTTTTCTTGAATTTAACTAGAGGTTAACGTAAATGAACCATAACTATGTAGCCCTATTCCTAATAGATTGACCCCAAAATAGCATATCCAAATTATAAGAAAGCCTAGAGTCGCCACAATTGCGGAATTTGCCCCCTGCAAATTTTTATTTGTTCGAGTATGCAAATAAATTGCGAATACGATCCAAGTAATAAAGGCCCAAGTTTCCTTTGGATCCCAACTCCAATATGATCCCCATGCTTCATTAGCCCATACTGCTCCTGAAAGAATACCTATGGTTAAAAAGATAAATCCTAGGCTAATCACACGATAACTCCAATAATCTAATTGTTGAATCAATTGGGCCTTGTAATAATTCTTAGCAGAAAAAAAAGAAGTTTTTTTAAAAATATTGTTTCTTTCATTCTTGTATTGGATTTCACCAAATGAAAATGACTCATTTAATTTTAATAAATTATTACTTTTATAACTATAAAAAATCTTTCTAAATGTAATGACTAGAAGTGCTACTGATAATAATGATCCACAAAGAAGAGCCGCATAGCTCAAAATCATCATACTTACGTGCATTATTAACCACTCCGATTGTAGAGCGGGTACTAATATTGTGGGTTTATGTATTTCAGTTAAAAGACCCGAAGTAGCAAAGCCTTGGGTAAAAATAGTACTTGAGGCAGTTATTGTGGTTAAATAATTTTTTCTTATTTTGATTTGGAAATAAGGGACTATATGAATAAGGGAGAAACTCCATGAAAGAAAGATTAATGATTCATATAAATCACTTAGTGGGAAATGGCCCGAATAAATCCAACGAGTGATTAATAATCCTGTTAGACATAAAAAAGCAGCTATCATCCCCTTTTCTGACGAATCATATGGTTTTATGATTTCATTGCCCAATAAGGTTATCAAATGAATTGTAATTACAATTGAAACAATCGAAAAGGAAATATGAGTTAATATATGCTCTAAAGTTGAAAATATCATAAAAATGAAAAAGGGGAGGGAATCCCCTAAATTAATTAAGAAATATAAATCGGGAATTTAATTTATTTTTATTATAGGATCTATTGGATCTCTTTTATAAGATGGCATGCCGCCACTCGGACTCGAACCGAGATGCTCTAGCACTGCTTCCTAAGAGCAGCGTGTCTACCGATTTCACCATAGCGGCTTTCTCGAACTCATAATAGCCTATTTATATTCAATCGTCGAGATTGAACAAGTCAATTCAATCAAATAAGTTTTTTTAGTAAAGATTCAAATTGATAAAAAAAATGAGTTCAAAAGTCAATTTGAAGGTTCATTAGTTTCTTAGGGTGTCCGGTTTATTTATCTTAGGGCTTTGACCTAGTTTATCCTATTCTAAAATCCAACTTTTGCAACTAGAGAATTCTCTCGATAGAATAAAAAAAATGTTTTCATTTTTTACTTTTATTGATACTTAATTACTTCTTGTTTATCTGATTTCATAAATTTGAAACAAAAAATAAATTTTCTCAATGAATCCAAAATAGACATATTTTTGATTACTCCAAATTCCAAATTGAGACCTTATTTGTACATAATATCTCAACAATTAAGTTCTTTTATTGAGTGGGCTGAAAATTGGAGGGAAATCCATATAGTAATTCCGAGAAATTAAGAAGTCAGAAAGTTATCAAAAAGCAAAATTTTTTAACATGGAATCAATTAGTTTCAACAATTCATTAATTTTAACTAAAAATCTTATATCTGCCCTTCCCGAGAAAGATAAAAATTTTTCATTATTGTAAAGGTCGATGGGGAAAATAAGACTCCCCACCACCAAAATGTGAGTGAAAATATACGAAAAAGAAATAAAAAATATTGTCTTTTTTTCTTTATTTTAGAATTCAGAAAACAGAAGAATTCTTCTTTTAGACATCTTAGAAGATTAAGATTGAAACCGGGTCTATTTCATATTGATTAGAATAGGGACTGCCAATTGTGAATTTTATATTAACAAAACAAATTACTGAGCCTATTTTTCGAGTAAAATCCATTCCGATTATTCCAATATTTTTATTTTATTTATTTTAGGACTTATTTGTTTGTCGTACAAAAAAACTTTTTGAATTCCCGGTAGAAAGAGATTTCCCTAATGACAAAGCTTTTAACGCCGCCCAATATCCTTTCCTTTTCCAAATATTTTTACGAATACGCTTTTTTGATATAGAAGTACGTTTTTTTGGAACTGCCATTTAAAAATGAAGAAGTTACTCATTGTTA